AACAACTATTCAGAGTTCCTAGAGCTCTTTGTAAAGCTTGTTGGAAAACTTGCTGTCGTACCTGATTAACCGCTCTTTGTTGTTCAAAAAAAAGAGTTTCATTTTTGTAATTTTTTAATTGTTCCAAACTATCGCAAGTAGCATTAATCAAATTTATTTTCTCTCTTTCTATCTCAGAGTATCCATTCAGTCTATACTCATCTGCTTCCATTTCCACTTTACGTAATCGAGCCCGCGCTCTTTCGAGCTGTTCAGCGGCCCCTCTACGTAATTCTTCTGAATTTCGAATAGTACTCAAGATCCTTTGTTTTCGCTTATCTAATAAATCATTTAATGAAAGTAGATTATCTTTACATTCATTTCACAACTCTCATATCTCTTCCCGAACCAAACATGAATCTTTTGATTCATTTGGCTCTCACGCTCAATTGTTTCTTTCCTTTGATAGACATTCCCATATCTTTGATCTTTGAATGGAATGAACCTATCCTCTCTTGAGCCTATCCTCTCTTTTCTGTTCGTATTCAAAGATATCGAAACTGATCTAACATCAGAATATTAGGATAGTAGGACTCTTCAGACCAGACAAAAAATAAAAAATTGTCAGCAAAGTTGTTTCTTTATTTGTTCTTTATTCACAAACTTTTTTTTTTCATCCAAAAAATTTAAAAAATTTATCTTTTTTATATTTTTATACAATATATAGGTCGTCGATTTGGCAGTGGATAAAAAAAGGGGTGGGGGAATATACCCATCTTTCCTATACCTGTAAATGGTTCAAATAAATTTATCCATATGAGTGTTATACATCGGATAAATTCCCAATTATTATTATTTATTTTTTTTTTTTATTTTTTTATTTGCGGTATTTCGGTACTAATGTAGCGGTAGAAAGAGTACCACGGTATGCTGTGCCTGGACTTCAAACAATTTATCTTTAACCATGTAAAAGACCTCAACATTATTGGTTGATAGAGAATCAAAGTTCATTTACCAATTAGTCACGAAATGCTATGGTTCTTAGATATGATTTCTGAATAAAATCCAATTACGAAGTAATTCGTCGAGATTGTGCACCCTTTTTCCTATTTACGCAAATAAAAAAAAGAATACATAAATATAAAGAAAGTGCAGCCGGCGAAATCCAACCTATTCTTGAAATACACAACTCGCACACACTCCCTTTCCAAAAAAAATCAATATACCCAGCACAACGCTTAGATTTATTGGATTTGTTGCTAAAATATCGGTATTAAACTCGAAACTCCCAGCGGATGGCCAGTGTCCCACGGAAACAAAGGAATCGGTTATATTTTTCATATGCTCTCCTCTTATAGATAGGACTAACAAAGAACAGAGTTCTTTTTGTATCACTCCACTCGCCTCCCCCCTTTTTTTTATCGATTTTTTTGTTCCATTTCTTATTTTTAATATAATTATAATTTTACTAAACTAAGAACGAAAGGGAAGAAAGCGAGTGGATCCGCTAATTCCTTATCCTCAAATCAGTCCCTCCCAAAGTATTGTTTCGACAAACAAAAAATAAATAGTTATAGGAGTAAAATTCGAAGGAGCAAAGGGAAACTCCCAGTTAATAAAATAAGAAAAAAGATAGGTCCCCCTTTTTTTTACATTTTTATTCTATGATAAAATTAAACAAAAGGATTTGCAAATAAAAGAGCTAATGCCACGACCAGTCCATAAATTGTTAAAGCTTCCATAAAAGCCAGACTAAGCAATAAAGTACCTCGTATTTTACCCTCTGCTTCTGGTTGTCTCGCAATACCTTCTACAGCTTGGCCCGCAGCAGTACCTTGACCAACCCCAGGTCCAATAGAAGCAAGCCCCACAGCCAATCCAGCAGCAATAACGGAAGCAGCAGAAATAAGTGGATTCATGGTAATTTCCTCGCAAAAAAAAAAAGAAATGGTTAATGATACAACCAACCAATGAATTACTACTTAATCTTTATCCACTTCTTTTTCTACTTTTACTATTTACTTTACTATACTACCTTTTTACTTACTTCTTTTTTTTTATTGATACTTATCACTAAAATCTATCGGGTCGAAGTAGCTAAAAACTCCAACAGAATATTACTTAATTTTAAGAACTACTTCCATATACTGTTTTTCCTTTCTTTCTACCCATGATGGAGTTTTATGTAAATAGATACATACGGTTTTAGCCATTGTGTTTTCTTGTTTAGAAACTCTTATATTCTTTCATTCAATTAACAATCACAGAAAAAATCGAAAAAGGACTGATATTTGAATCTATATAAATTATAAATGAAGTGAGCTAGAAAAAAAGAGATAGGGATAATTCCTATCTAACTAGTAAATAACATATACTTTTTTTCTTCCATAACGTAAACCACCTGCACTTTATTATTCTATTAGTATTAAATCGTATTCTGTACATATATCTAGTAGGACCCCCCACCCAATCCTTTTTTCTCTTAAAAACTCTGCAATATCATCTATCTTTCTTCATATATACAATACTACAATACATAATATTAGCTATTTTCATTTTCTTCTCCAGCCCTTTGGATTATATTGAACCCCGCATTGCTTTAATTGGGATAAGCTTAAAAAACTATTTCGAAAGTTAGTCAATGATGACCCTCCATGGATTCACCTATATAAGCCGCAGCCAAAGTTGAAAAAATAAGAGCTTGAATACCACTTGTAAATAATCCAAGAAACATGACAGGTATAGGAACTACTGAAGGCACTAAAGAAACAAGAACAACAACTACTAATTCATCAGCCAATATATTCCCGAAAAGTCGAAAACTAAGAGATAAAGGCTTTGTAAAATCTTCTAGGATATTAATTGGTAAAAGTATTGGAGTTGGCTGAATGTATTTACCGAAATATCCCAATCCTTTTTTGCTAAGACCCGCATAGAAATATGCCACTGACGTGGGTAAAGCTAAAGCAACAGTAGTATTTATATCATTCGTGGGCGCAGCTAACTCCCCATGAGGTAACTTTATGATTTTCCAAGGTAAAAGAGCACCTGACCAGTTAGAAACAAAAATAAATAGGAACATCGTTCCAATAAATGGAACCCAAGGACCATACTCCTCTCCAATCTGAGTTTTGCTCAAGTCTCGAATAAATTCAAGGACATATTCGAAGAAATTCTGCCCGTCGGTCGGAATGGTTTGTGGATTCCGAACAGCTATGATGGCTGAACCTAATAAAATAGCAATTACAATCCAAGAAGTGATAAGCACTTGGGCATGAATTTGTAAACCTCCTATTTCCCAATATAAATGTTGGCCTACTTCTACACCTGACATATCGTATAACCCTTTGAGTGTTTTAATGGAACATAGTATAACATTCATATTGCCCTATAATAGAAATCGAACTTAAAAAAGGAATTATTTTGATTCAACCATATCTTTCTCAATTCATCTACCTTCATTCATGAATAGGAATCATACATTATATTTAGATATATTTAGAATACCAAGAAATTACATAAAAAAAAAAAATACCAATCATTTTTTATTAAATATTCAAAACATAGTTCAAAAATGCAAACCAAAATAATAAACAATCAAAGAAATCCATGGAGTTCAACAAAAAGGAACTAATCTTCTTCTTCTTTTTCTTAACTATTAAATTATAAGATAATCAACCTTTTTTTATATAACTATTTCGGCCCTCCAAAATTGCGGATACTAATTTGGTAAGAATCAATCGAATCGATGCTATAGCATCATCGTTGGCCGGAATAGAAATATCTGCAAGATCTGGGTCACAATTTGTATCGATTAAACAAATCGTCGGAATGCCCAAAATGACACATTCTCGAAGAACCATATATTCTTCTTGCTGATCAACGATAATTACAATATCGGGCAATCCCGTCATATATTTGATCCCACCCAGATATGTTTGCAAGGTGGATAACTTTCTCTTCAACATTGCTGCATCTCCTTTTGGGAGACGGGCGAGTTTCCCCATTTTTTGTTCCGCTCTTAAGTCCCTGAACTTCTGAAGTCTTGTTTCTGTAGTAGACCAATTTGTTAACATACCACCAAGCCATTTTTTATTAACATAATGACATCGAGCCCTTATTGCTGCTGATGCTACTAAATCCGTTGCTTTATTTTTGGTGCCAACGATTAAGAAGTTTTTTCCCATACTTGCTGCATCAAAAACTAAATCGCAGGCTTCTGATAAAAAACGAGCAGTTATAGTAAGATTTGTAATATGAATACCTTTACGCTTTGCAGAGATGTAAGGAGCCATTCTAGGATTCCATTTCTTAGTACCATGACCAAAATGAACTCCTGCTTCCATCATCTCTTCCAAATTTATGTTCCAATATCGTCTTCCCATTTTGCCACACTTTATCTTTTTTTTTTTTTTTAGAGAGATTCAGTAACCTGTGAAATAAATAACTGTTCCGACGGAACCTTATACCAGGATTGACCATTGATCTACGACCAAAATCATGAATTTCTTTTCATTCTTTATTTTTCGTTGATTACCAAATCCATAATGGGACCAGAGAATTCAAGTAAAAAGAATGAACCTCTTGTTAGGAATTACTAAATAATGTATCATGTAAATGATTGGTCTGATGTCCCATGGAAATAGTTCGGGACGAAAGAACAAAAAAAATTCTCAAAATTCTCTATAGTGTAACAAAATATCTCTCATCTCCAATTCGAATAGATTCTTCCTTTTTATTTTCAAATGAATGTTTTTATCTTGCTTTGAACGATGTACTAATTTTTTGAATCCAGTACCAACCGGTATAATCCCCCCCAGAACAACGTTCTCTTTCAGCCCTTTCAACCAATCAATACGACCTCGTAGAGCAGCTTTTGCTAAAACTCGAGCAGTTTCTTGAAAACTCGCTTCGGATATGAAACTTTGAGTATTCAGAGATGACTTCGTTATTCCCAATAAGATTGCCCGATAACAGATCGCTTCGTCCAAAACACGCCCTGCTCGCTCTGCTCGCAACAATCCAATCAGTTCCCTAGGTGAAAACACATTAGACATTCCATCTTCTGAAACCAACACTTTTGATGTTACTTGACGTACAATAATCTCTATATGTCTATTATGGATCTGTACCCCCTGGGATCGATAAACCTTTTGGATCTTATTAACCAAAGAGATACGACTTTGTGCTATGGTTAGTTCAGCTCCAATCAAGAATCCCCAGGGTATCCCAAGAAGCCTTCGGCTACGTTCGTCCCAACCTTCAACTCTCTTTTTGAGGTTCATCGATATTGAATCAATTGAACGAACTTCTAAGATTTGTTCCACTTTTGGAAGACCTTGCGTGATATCGCCGGATCTCGATTTTTCATATATAAATGTAATTAATGTATCTCTTTCATAAAAGGTTTTCCCATAATGGCCATGAACAGTTGCTCCCGGAGTGACCAAATAGGGCTTAGCTGATCTTATAACTAAAGAGTCAACATGAACAATGAAAATTTTACCAGATTTTTTTATGCGTGATCCGTATTTCAATAGACATAAATTTTCACAAAGAAATAGGCCAAGGCTAATTATTGTCCATGCCTCTTCACAATAATCGTGATGGAGAAAACACCAATTAAAATGGAATAAATTCCAAATGATGTTACTACACGGATCGGGATTATAAATCCTACTATTTTCATCTAGGAAACAGTATTGAAATTGAAGTACTTGGAAAGTCTGTTGAAAATTGTCAAGTAACAAATAGTTCTTTAAAAAGATTTGATTATAAGTTATTAAATAGTAAGATAAACAAGGATTCGCTATTTTAAATACAGTAGTACCTAAGGGACCCAACAAATCCCTAATTGGATTCATGGGATCCAATTCTTTTGTCGCATTATTATATCTCGAAGTATTAAAGGGGCCAATTCGAGAACAATTGGATGATGACAAAATTCGGAAAGATTGGCATTCCTTATTTCGATTCAACAACGTACCAAGAGTTCCCTGATGTTGGGTAAATGATTGAGTCTTTGCCTTGGAATTAAAAGGATTTATATTGATACGATCTAATCCAATATTGTAAATCAATCCTGAACTTGACGTATCATACTTTTTTACGGTATAAGAAATAGTGGACTTTACTAACTCAATTCTGATGAAATCACGAAGCAGATCATTTGCCCTTATTTCAACAAAGGAAGCATGAACCTCTTCTTTTATAAAACCCCTTTTTTCTTGGTCCCAATTCAATACTAAGCAAGCCCGAACTAATTGAATACTTGTGTGAGAAATTCCTCGAATTGACTTGCTATTTCCATAAAGTATATAATTGACAATTCGAAGTTGTACATTATCCTTTTCCTGCAAGAGATCCTGAGGAAAAAGTGTTGCTAAATTTATCCCATCGGATATTTCATATGGGACTACGGACCGAACCAAAACAAAATACTTTTTTTTTATAGGTGTGATCCGTTGAACATAGATCCAATTTTTAAATTTTTTTGATCCCTTATAATTTTTATTTTCCATTCCTGGTGGTATCAAAATGCCGCCGTGCCTAGATATTTTATCCGCCTCTCCAGGAAAATGAATATCTCCAGAAAAAATTTTCAGTTCAATACTCCTTTTTTTTCTCTCCACTCGGACTAATCCATCTACTCGGCTTCTTGTATTTATATTTAAAGCAAGTCGTGTATCTACTCCAACGATACTATTGTTTCGGACCATTATGGGCGAAGATACGGGGAAGATATGCACTTCCTCGGGAATGAAAAAAAATCGATCTACTCTCATTTGCATTTGGTATTTCGGACTAAATTCTTTTGCTCCTCGATACTCAATCAAATCCTCTTTTTTTACGATTGAATCTACTTCGACAATCCCATATTTAGTAATTCCCGAACTGCTTCTTCTATATCGCGGATCATCAAAATAAGCAAGAATACTATTTTTACGTAAAATACCATTTATAGGTATTTTAAGAAAAATACAAAAAGATGGTATTAGTTTCTTTTCTCGTTCTTGATCATATTGTAAGGGAATCACGAATCTATTTCTTCGCTTTTTCGCCAAGGAATCATCGGAATTCTCTTGACAAATAGAGGGATCTATGAGATTCCAATGACCATTGGATATGATTCGATAAGGTTTTGAATACTCAAAAATTTGCCCATCCTTTTTACTTTTACCAAAAAATTTATGTCTTACTTGATCATTAGTCAAATCAAAGATATTTCTTTCTTCGACAGAAAAAGAATTAGAATTCATTTGATCTTGATCCTTGTGGAGTGAAAAAGACACTATACTGGATCTGCATAGACCTCCTGCTAATATCCATAAATGACTTGTTTTTGGTACTAGATGAACATTACTATACGGATATTCGGGCGCATGATGCACATCAGTACTCCAGTGCATTTCTCCTTCTGACTCAGAATAAATATGTTTTAGAACCCTCTCCTTAAAACGAAAAGTGGACGTTCCGGCACGAATCTCGGCAATCACTTGTTCCGATTCTACATATTGATCA